AACTCGTCTTTTGCCTAGAGAAAGTTTAGAATCGATATCCATCTATCTGCTCCTATGCTGCTTCTCCTTCTGCTGGATGAGTGAGCAAACTCTGACGTTGGGGCGGATGGCGGCTTCATGCGCGCATTCTGTTGTGATGGGGGCTCTGTTCTCCATTTACCAAGGAATAAGAGATAGGTAGAAGCGGGCTCCATGGAATGTAGATGAGAAGCGAGCAGACCTGTGTGAGAAGCTAAGAACCTAACAGTCACCCTCAATTTATCGGTAGTTCTCTCTCTTAACCTTCTTTATGGTCCGATCCTAAAAGCTAGAGGAGCACACTAGTAGAAGTTACGTCTTAGCGCTGTAGCTTTCTTTCAATGTCGAGATGAGGAGCGTAGCCTATCTTCTTTTTCTCTCTGCGCGTAGGAACCACTTTCTTTCTGAAGAGATGGGCGTGATCGTCTTTGGAATAGGCATAAGCGCCGTTCTATTAAATAGATTAATAGAAGGGCAAAGCCTACCATTCATTAGTTGAACCGGTTTCTCTTGGATAAGAACGAGAGTCCAGAAAGAAGGCAGAGTTAACTACTAAGACGAGAGAAGTCGGAACTAGTGCAAGTGAGGGAATTCGCTCTGCTACTGCTAGGTCGAAGCAAAGAAGGTTAAGAGAGAATAAGTAGTTCCGAGGGATTTAGGCTTCGTCTGCTCTCAAGCCAGCTCCTAACTCTCGGTCTTCTGGCGAACAAACTTACCGGATTCAAGTGATTGAAACACAGGACCCTTTTCCACTTGGGTGACGACATACATAAGGTTTGACGAGCATTCTCGGGTGGTAGAATGGTGTTGGGACTATGGAAACTGTCGATCTCCAACTTGAAGGTGGGCGGGAGTGCTTGAATCGGGAGGAGTAGATTCTCTTACCTGTGGTTCTCTGCTAGTGGATACTTCTCTCTAGCGGTGTAACGGGTGTTGGCACTTCGGTTGTTGCCAGTCCTGTCATTTCCTAGAATATGTGTTAGTATAGGCTGGAATATGTAAGTATTTTATATAAGTTCCCCGTTGGTCTCTTACTAGTCTGCTCTTCTTTGTTCCAGTGAGTTCTGTCATGAAGTGTAGCTCATGTTAGGATTACCCGGGGAGCGAGCTTGTCGACGACGACGGGTAAGCCGTGTGAGCGGTTAAGGGTAGCTTGTTGCTCAGCTGTCTTTAGTCAATATCTTATGAATGTTCCGGTCCATAGAATAATGTTAATGTAGCTAGAGTGTTCCTAAGGTGCATACTAGGGCTTCTTCCTCTAGTTACCGTTGTAGCTGAACCAGCACTTGCAGCTGTATATTCTGGGCGAGGAGCGTAAGCGATATGGCATATTTGTGAAAGAATCTCCTTTCTCTTCGTTCGGAATGTTGCTAGAAGTATTCCCTGTGGTTTGTACTAGTTGTAACTTATGTTTCCCGGTGTTAGAAGGTTGTAGCTGTTCAGCGGGTGCAGCTAAAGGAGGACCTCCAGGTCCGTAGAACTCCTATCTTTGCTTTGTTCGTACGGGAATAGGTGTCATGAAGTTTCGTCTATTGTCCCTAGGTCTCTGTTATGTATTGTTAAGTAGTTCTGGCGGGCTTCTTTCCTTGTTTTGCTTGAGCGGATGCGCGTAATGTTGCTGAATGTGCGTCTGTTCTCTAGGGTTTCCTTGTGCTTTTGGGCGTGACTAACAAGTGAAGCTGTTTTCTTTCGTTGTTGTTATGGGAATATTGCGCTTGGGTCCCCTTTACCTAACCAACAACTTCATCTTCCTGTGTCTGCTCAAACAGTTGTTTTCGCTTTGCTTGATTAATAGTTGTGGGAATGCGTCCTTTGTCCGCTTCCCTTTCCTTGGTTGTGTCTGTATTACGGGCTGCTTTCTCGATACTTCTATTGTTGCGTGGAAGTGCTGCTTTCTTCCTGATAGTTGTATCCCCGAATCCAACTATGATTTGCTGAGCTGTTGCAGCTCCTTTCCTTTCTTCTTTGTGGGCGGACTGAGAAGGGCCCGTATACCGTACGTATCCCTCCGGTGATTGTCGTTCTGTCTTCCCTTTCCTTCCGGGTTGTCCGGGACTGGCTTCAATGTTCGGGTAGCATTACCTTTGTTCTGCTCTCCTCTCTTTGAAGTGTACTTTCCGGCCGAGAAGTAGCTTTCTTTCTAATATAGGTTTTTCTCTGACGACTAACCTATATTAGTTCCTGCTGCTACTGTATGTTGTGTACCGAGTGCTGGCTGTTATAGTATGGTTATAGCGTTGATGGATTGTTTGTTATCTCCTTACTGCTATTAGCTGTTGTTATAGGGCTATATTCCTACTGTTGTTATCTGTTAATATGCTGTTGTTATCTGTTAATATGCTGTTGTTATCTGTTCTCTGTCCTTACTGTTGTTAGGTGGGAATAGGTTGTTAGCGTAGCTTCTGTTCCTATGCTTGAATGTGTAGTGAAGGAATGGAGGGAAGCTCTTATTAACGGCCGGAGCTAAACTCCGCTTAGCCCG